TAACTTTTTTTCTTAAAATCTAAGTCTAGCCCAAATAAAATCGGCAGTAATAGGGATGAAGCAAAAACCTCAATTATTAATTTAATCATTGGTAATGATTGATTCTCACCATTTTTTGAAAAAAAATAATGGAATTTTGAAAAAATGGTGAACTAAGATCGGAAATCTCGATATACAAAGATTCCTAAGAGGCACCCCATTTTTACTACTAGAATAAAAGATTATATAAAAGACTAGCATATCAAAATCTCTTAAACAATTTTTAATTTTAAGTAGCGTCTCGTGATTCTGTTGGGTATTAAATTAGATTGGATACAATGATGGGAAATAAATTTAGGGCTTGTAGAAAGGCACGAAGATACTTTGTATTTAAACTCACGAAAGGCTATGAGTGCTCAGACATAGAATCAGAATAGTTGGTCGACTCTTATTTATAGTATAGATAAGGTAAAAATGGAAAAAAAAAAGAATATATGTATCTAGTAATAGTGGCAGTGGGTTCTACCGATTCTTTCATAGAAAGACAGTAAGCTTAGATCAAATAGAAAATAGAGGTATCTGATATATAGTTGTGTATAGAAAAGGCGCGTGTATCATCTTGTACTTAATACTTCCTGATTCTACCGGAAATCTTAAAATATTGAAACTTGTTGTAAATGTATTCATTGAATTGATTTGGTTCATCAATAGTCTTAAGTCAGAATCCTATTTTGACTCTGTGCCATTGATTCCACTATGATTATTAAATAATAATCGAATAATTCTTTCATAGAAATAAGGGACATAAGTCACATGGATATAGTAAGTCTTGCTTGGGCTGCTTTAATGGTCGTCTTTACATTTTCTCTTTCACTTGTAGTATGGGGAAGGAGTGGACTCTAGTGCTGTGGACACTACAAATACTAAATTGAGTAATCGATTGCTCAATCGAACTGTATCAATTCTTTATTAATCGTTTTGCGAAGCCTTGCCTTAAAAAAAATATTCAAAATTGTACTGGAATAGAGTAATAAATCATTATCATAATTGTATTTTGCAACTCAAATCTACGCATAATAGAAGATTCTTTCCAACCAAATTTTGACTAATTTTACTAAATAGTCTATATTTTTTTTCTAAAAAAAAAAAAAAATTCTGTTATTATGACACTATATATTTTCTTTCCACTGTAAGCGAAACGATTAGTGATTGTCCAAAGAGGTCCTACACATAATAAAATTAGATCTTTCTTCCGTTAGGCTATTTACATATCATACATTTCACATTTGTTTTAAACTTAAATTATACTTTTTTGACTCATCTCATGTTTTGTTTAAACATGAAAAACGGCCAGGTTTACTCTTTTCCAAATCCGAAGAAGTTATCATATAACTACGCGGATCATCCATTAATTGTTCAATCAATGACTTCTTGAGATGAAAGTTGAGTCAAAAAAGTAATAGAATTTAAGTTTTATCTTATCTATATGTACATCTACTATATACATATTGTAATTTTATCTATATAAAGCCTATATTAATATTAGTATACAATACTAGCTAGTGTGATAGAAAGAACTATAATATATAGTTCTTTCTATCACACTAGCTTAGATACTTAATAAGCTACTTCTGTTCTGATTCCAGCTCAGCGCAATCATTTCATTTAAGACTTCGAGTTTGAATTCTTTTCTTTCATTTCTTGAATCATTGAATTGAACTGCTAAGATCATTCAAATTAATCATTTTGGCTAACTGTTTTTACATAGATGATAAGTAAAAAAGCAGTAGGAATTAGAATGAACAGTGCAGTAGCAATAAGTGCGAGAATATTGACTTCCATAATCTAATCTTTTTTTTTCGCAATAAAATAACTTAACTCGGGATCTAATCCCATAGAGATGATAAATTTGATTCCTGTAAATTCAATGGGATGAATTGTATCTTGATGATACTGAATCAGATCAATATTATGAATAAAAATTTCTGATCTATCAAATCAATTTTTCGTTGAGAATTGAATAGTATAACATAGGGAGATCTTTTATCCATACAAAAAACCATTTTTGATTAGATCATAAATACCTATGGTTTTCATCCTTTTTCCACCTTTTCTATAACCTAGCATCTTATCTTCCTTATACAATTCTTCTACTTATACATATACATAGGATTTTGTATATATAATTATAAGGTATTATATAACCGGTATTCTCTAGGGCATACAGAGAGACGAACAGTATAAGTATAAGTGAGATGTAAAAAAGGTAAGGTTAAGTCTAAAAAATCGACTATTCAAGCTTTACCTTTACTAAGAATAAGAAAAGAAAGGAACCCTACTTGGTTTTGTTGGTCTTTTATTTTATGTTATTTTATTAGTATACTCTTTGTTTTGTTGGATTGGAGTTGGAACGTATACATCAAAAATTCAATATAAAATTGGAATGAGAATGAAATAAATTGTTTCAAATCAGTAGTCTGAGGCTAAAAAAAAATTAGATTTAGATGTGCTTTAATCTAAAAAGTACTTTGCCGGAGAATTAAATTCTATGAAGATTAAGTTCATTGTATATCATATAATAAACAAAGCTATTTTGTGTCTGTACCCCCCCAAAAATCTGAGCACTCTACATTTCATTGATCAAGAGCAGAATGATTGAAAAAAAAAGTGTCTTAAACTTTAAATACTGAATATAGCACCAATTGTACTAAATACATATATTTTTCCTTATCAATTAGTATGGGGAAGAAAAGGAACTTCCTATATTTATCTGATGAGACATGCGAAACAAAAGAAATAATCTCCACGGTGCGAATTTGTTTGATTCCATTTTGCTCTTTGTCTTCCCTTTCGCAAAAATAGAGAAATGAATTTCTCAATTCATGAGATCCTAGTTCGGGACTGACGGGGCTCGAACCCGCAGCTTCCGCCTTGACAGGGCGGTGCTCTGACCAATTGAACTACAATCCCGGCGAGGTGTATAGCATACATATACTTAGGATTTCATAAGAATATTCTACTCGTGATGTTGGAACGTAACAGATATGCGAATGCTATATTGATATTATATCCACATAAACACGGGCTTTAGTGAGAATGAGACGGATTATTAGTAACTAGTGATTTTTTTTTTTTATTGTTAAATAAAAATAATCAATCTTTCAATGAGATGAAAAAAAAAGATAGAGAAAAATTTTTCTTTATTTATCTACGAAGCAGGCATTACCCTTTCTTTTCTATAGGAAAAATTAATTATATCTTACTCATGGGGCGGTGAATTCTTGTTCTTGGGCCGAGCTGGATTTGAACCAGCGTAGACAGTCGAATTTACAGTCCGTCCCCATTAACCGCTCGGGCATCGACCCAGGAAGAATTCTTTATATGCTTATTGATAATCCATGATCAACTTCCTTTCGTAGTACCCTACCCCCAGGGGAAGTCGAATCCCCGCTGCCTCCTTGAAAGAGAGATGTCCTGAACCGCTAGACGATGGGGGCATATTCGCCCGACCGTCATCATACTATAATGATAGTATGAATAGTTTTTTTGAATTGTCAATATAATCTAATGGTATGGCTAGATTCGAACAGTCTTTTTATATTTTGATTCTATAGGATTTGAATTTGAACGTTTTTTTTTCTTCAATTTTAACTCATTGCTTCGTTTCTTGTTCAGATAAAATATGTCTATCACTATCTCACATTAAGTCAGAAAATTCAAAAACGAGAAAAATTTTACCCCTTTTCTAGGTAACTAGAATTTTTTTTTCCATTATTTCCATTATGAGTCTACTGCAAATATACAGCAGTAGACTCATAATGGAAAATGGCTAAGTCATGAATTGAGCAGGCCCTTTTAACTCAGTGGTAGAGTAACGCCATGGTAAGGCGTAAGTCATCGGTTCAAATCCGATAAAGGGCTTTTTTCATGAAACTCGAGTCTTTGTCTTCGTTTTTCATCGAAGAATCCAGATTTGATAATAAAAAAAGGCAAACACTATTGTATTATTTATAATATAATGAGTTCTTATTATTTTATTTTGAGTTATAATTTATAATTAAAAAGTTGAACATTAAATTATTATTATATTGACTAATTGAACATTGAACTAAGTGGGTGGGGGCTTCTAGCCTGTAGTGACATAGTAGTGCCATAATAGTCCTCTTTATATCTTATTATTATTTATTTAAATATTACAGGAAACATAACATAAATATTCTAGATATCCAACCCCTATTTATTAATCACAAACCAAAATATTCCTACTTCCCTATTGTTCCCACCAAACCTACCATAAAAATGGTAACTAAAAAAAAAGTAAGTGGACCTGACCCATTGAATCATGACTATATTGGCTATTCTGATATTTAAATTCGATATATATTAAATTGTAGAAAGCGGGTTTTTTATTTCCTTTTTTAGTTTCTTAGATCACAAAAGACAAGAATTTGTGATCACAAAAGACAAGAATTTGTCGATATTTATGATTTGATTTTCTTGTTAATGGACGCTCTATAGGAATAAATCGCTATTCTTTTCCGATACATATAATATATTCTTTTCCGATACATATAATATATATATATATATATAATTGAAAATATATATATATATATATATTGAAAAATCCATTTTTCAATATCTTTCCTTAATTTTAAAATCTGATTCCCATATTGTTTTGTTGTTTTGTTTCAGCAATACAAATAGAGAACGAACGCGAGAAAGGGGCCTTCAGTTCCAGTTTATCATTATTTGATTTAATATTTCATTTAGGGGCAAGGAAAAAAGAAATTTTCCTTTTTTTTGTTGGACTCGTTAAATTCTGGAATCTGAGTTACAGGACAATTTAGGGTTCAAATGGTTATATAGTAAAGACTAGTCGAATTGCACTCATGGAGTTACCTAGGTCGGTTTATCAACCAATAAAAAATAATTCTTTTTTTTTTCGAAACCCATTGTATTCTAAAGGGCATGGAACAACGAATCGTACATACATAATTGAACTATCGCATGCCCTGAAA